AAAGTTCAATGAGTATTTGGTTCATCCCACACGTACCCGTCATGGGCATCCTGCTTTTCTATGTTCTATAGACTTGTATGTAACTATTGAGAGTCGAGATATTATACATAGTGTGAATATTCCACCAAAAAGTTTGATTTTAGTTCAAAATGATCAATATGTAGAATCTGAACAAGTGATTGCCGAGATTCGTGCCGGAACGTCTACTTTTCATTTTAAAGAGAGGGTTCGAAAACATATTTATTCTGAATCAGAGGGAGAAATGCACTGGAGTACTGATGTCTACCACGCACCTGAATATACATATAGTAATGTTCATCTATTACCAAAAACAAGTCATTTATGGATATTAGCGGGGGGTCCGTGCAGATCCAGTATAGTGTCTTTTTCGCTTCACAAGGATCAAGATCAAATGAATGTTCATTCTTTTTCTGTCGACGAAAGATATAGCTCTGGCCTCTCAATCACTAAGGATCGAGTAAGACATAAATTGTTGGATCCTTCTGGTACTCGTAAAAAAGATAGGGAAATTCTTGATTATTCAAGACTTGATCGAATTATATCCAATGGTCATTGGAATTTCATATACCCTTCGATTCTCCAAGAGAATTCTGATTTCTTGGCGAAAAGACGAAGAAATAGATTTCTCATCCCATTACAATACGATCAAGAACGAGAGAAAGAATTAATACCCTCTTTTGGTATTTCGATTGAAATACCCATAAATGGTATTTTACGTAGAAATAGTATTCTTGCTTATTTTGATGATCCACGATACAGAAGAAAGAGTTCGGGAATTACTAAATATGGGACCGCGGAGGTGGATTCAATAGTAAAAAAAGAAGATTTGATTGAGTATCGAGGAGCAAAAGAATTTAGTCCGAAATACCAAATGAAAGTGGATCGGTTTTTTTTTATTCCCGAAGAGGTGCATATCTTACCCGGATCTTCGTCTATAATGGTCCGGAACAATAGTATCATTGGAGTAGATACACAACTCGCTTTAAATACAAATACAAGAAGCCGAGTAGGTGGATTAGTCCGAGTGGAGAGAAAAAAAAAAAGTATTGAACTCAAAATCTTTTCTGGAGATATTCATTTTCCCGGAGAGACAGATAAGATATCCAGACACAGTGGCATTTTGATACCACCAGGAACAGAAAAAAAAAATTCTAAGGAATCAAAAACAAAATCGAAAAATTGGATCTATGTCCAACGGATCACACCTATCAAAAAAAAGTATTTTGTTTTGGTTCGACCCGTAGTCACATATGAAATAGCTGATGGGATAAATTTAGCAAAACTTTTCCCTCAAGATCTCTTGCAGGAAAAAGAAAATGTCCAGCTTAGAGTTGTCAATTATATCCTTTATGGAAATGGAAAGTCAATTCGAGGAATTTATCACACAAGTATTCAATTAGTTCGGACTTGCTTAGTATTGAATTGGGACCAAGAAGGTTCTATGGAAGAGGTTCATGCTTCCTTTGTTGAAGTAAGGGCAAATGATCTGATTCGTGATTTCATAAGAATTGAATTAGTCAAGTCTACTATTTCCTATATCGGAAAAAGGTATGATACGGCAGGTTCGGGATTGATTCCTGATAATGGATTAGATCGCACCAATATCAATCCTTTTTATTCCAAAGTGCAGATTCCATTAGTTACCCAGCATCAAGGAACTATTGGTACGTTGTTGAATCGAAATAAGGAAGGCCAATCTTTGAGAATTTTGTCATCATTCAATTGTTTTCGAGTTGGTCCATTCAACGGTTCGAAATATAACAATGTGGCAAAAGAATCGAATCCCATAACTCCAATTAGGGGTTTGTTGGGCCCCTTAGGTACAATAGTACCTAAAATAGTGAACTTTTATTCATCTTACCATTTAATAACTCATAATCAGATCTTGTTAAACAAATATTGGCTACTTGACAATTTTAAACAGACTTTCCAAGTACTTGAAGTACTTAAATACTGTTTAATAGATGAAAATAGGAGGATTTATAATCCCAGTCCATGCAATAACATCATTTTGAATCCATCCCATTTGAATTGGTGCTTTCTACATTACAATTATTGTGAAGAGACATCCACAATAATTAGCATTGGACAATTTATTTGTGAAAATATATGTCTATTTAAATATGGACCACACATAAAAAAATCTGGTCAAATTTTCATTGTTCATGTTGACTCTTTAATTATAAGATCAGCTAAGCCTTATTTGGCCACTCCAGGAGCGACTGTTCATGGACATTATGGAGAAACCCTTTCTGAAGGAGATACATTAGTTACATTTATATATGAAAAATCCCGATCTGGTGACATAACGCAAGGTCTTCCAAAAGTGGAACAAATCTTAGAAGTGCGCTCGATTGGTTCAATATCGATGAACCTTGAAAGGAGAGTTGAAGGTTGGAACGAGCGTATACCAAGAGTTCTTGGAATTCCTTGGGGATTCTTAATTGGAGCTGAGTTAACCATAGCCCAAAGTCGTATCTCTTTGGTTAATAAGATCCAAAAGGTTTATCGATCCCAGGGGGTACAGATCCATAATAGACATATAGAGATTATTGTACGGCAAGTAACATCAAAAGTGTTGGTTTCAGAAGATGGAATGTCTAATGTTTTTTTACCTGGAGAACTAATCGGATTGTTGCGAGCGGAACGAGCAGGGCGTGCTTTAGACGAAGCAATCTGTTATCGTGCAATTTTATTGGGAATAACGAGGGCATCTCTGAATACTCAAAGTTTCATATCCGAAGCAAGTTTTCAAGAAACTGCTAGAGTTTTGGCAAAAGCTGCTCTACGGGGTCGTATTGATTGGTTGAAGGGTCTGAAAGAAAATGTTGTTTTGGGGGGGATTATCCCTGTCGGTACTGGATTCAAAAAATTAGTGCACCGTTCAAGGCAAGACATTCATTTGGAAATCAAAAAGAAAAATCTATTCGAGTTGGAAATGAGAGATATTTTGTTACACCATAGAGAATTTTTTTGTTCTTGCGCCCCAAGCAATTTCTATGACACACCAGAAAAATCATTTAAGCGAATTCATAATTCTTAAGGAGATATTTTTCTTTTTACTTTACTAGTTATTGATTGGGTACTAAAAAAAATGAATGGTTTGGGCTGTGTATCAACGGTCAATCCCGGCAGAAGGTTCCGTAGGAACAATTATTTATTTGTTAAAAAAAAAAAGAAAGCGTGGGAAAGATGACAAGAAGATATTGGAACATCCATTTGGAAGAGATGATGGAAGCAGGAGTTCATTTTGGTCATGGTACTAAGAAATGGAATCCTAGAATGGCCCCTTACATCTCTGCAAAGCGTAAAGGTATTCATATTATAAATCTCACTAGAACTGCTCGTTTTTTATCGGAAGCCTGCGATTTAGTTTTTGATGCAGCAAGTCGAGGAAAAAACTTCTTAATTGTTGGTACCAAAAATAAAGCAGCGGATTTAGTAGCATCAGCTGCAATAAGGGCTCGATGTCATTATGTTAATAGAAAATGGCTCGGCGGTATGTTAACGAATTGGTCCACTACGGAAACGAGACTTCATAAGTTCAGAGACTTAAGAGCAGAACAAAAGATGGGGAAACTCAACCGTCTCTCTAAAAGAGATGCAGCAATGTTGAAGAGAAAATTATCTACTTTGCAAACATATCTGGGCGGGATCAAATATATGACTGAATTGCCCGATATTGTAATAATCGTTGATCAGCAAGAAGAATATACAGCTCTTCGAGAATGTGTCATTTTGGGAATTCCGACGATTTGTTTAATCGATACAAATTGTGACCCAGATCTCGCAGATATTTCGATTCCAGCCAACGATGACGCTATAGCTTCAATCCGATTGATTCTTAACAAATTGGTATCCGCAATTTGTGAGGGCCGTTCTAGCTATATAAGAAGTCGTTGATTATGTTATGATTAAGAATAATAATAATAAGATTAGTTAATTATTTTGATTTATTGGATCGGTTACTATTCTTGTCTTTTATTTTTAAAAAGAGATAAAATGGGATATTGATATTATGTTATGTGATTTCTTGGTATCCTAACTATATGATTAATGATGAAAGTAGATGAGTCGAGAAAGAGATGGTTGAATCAAAATAATTCTTTTTTTCAGTTCGATTTCTGTCAGAGGACAATATGAATGTTATACCATGTTCCATTAAAACACTCAAAGGGTTATACGATATATCAGGTGTAGAAGTAGGCCAACATTTATATTGGCAAATAGGAGGTTTACAAATTCATGCCCAAGTACTTATCACTTCTTGGGTCGTAATTGCTATCTTATTAGGTTCAGTCATCATATCCGTTCGGAATCCACAAACCATTCCGACCGACGGTCAGAATTTCTTCGAATATGTCCTTGAATTTATTCGAGACTTGAGCAAAACTCAGATTGGAGAAGAATATGGCCCTTGGGTTCCCTTTATTGGAACTATGTTCCTATTTATTTTTGTTTCGAATTGGTCAGGTGCCCTTTTACCTTGGAAAATCATACAGTTACCTCATGGGGAGCTAGCCGCCCCCACAAATGATATAAATACTACTGTTGCTTTAGCTTTACTCACGTCAGTAGCATATTTTTATGCGGGTCTTACCAAAAAAGGATTGGGTTATTTCGGAAAATACATTCAACCAACTCCAATACTTTTACCAATTAACATCCTAGAAGATTTCACAAAACCTTTATCTCTTAGTTTTCGACTTTTCGGGAATATATTAGCTGATGAATTAGTAGTTGTTGTTCTTGTTTCTTTAGTACCTTTAGTAGTTCCTATACCTGTCATGTTTCTTGGATTATTTACAAGCGGTATTCAAGCTCTTATTTTTGCAACTTTAGCCGCGGCTTATATAGGGGAATCCATGGAGGGTCATCATTGATTAGTTTTCAAAATAGTCTTTTTTTTTTAAGCTTATCCCAATTGAGGCAATGCATAGTTCAAGATTGGTTCTTAGTTGAGGAACATAATAGATATAAATACATATATATATTACGACTAGAGTTGTAGGAGGAAAGATAGACGATATTACGAAATGGCGGATGAGTTAGTGGGGGTCACCACTAGATATATGGAATGTTTATAAGGCCAGCCACAGTCCCTGTATATTTTTCGAAGAATTTTTCTAGAATCCGATTCAATATAAAAAGAAAATGCAGGCGGTTTACGTTATGAAAGAAACAAATGTATATGTGACATTAGATATATACTAGTTATATAGGGGTTATCTCTATCTATATTTCTATATTAATTTCATTATTTTTTTTATTTTATTCGAAGTTTTAGTTACTTCGACTCAATAGATTTTTGTGATCAAATAAGTAATAATTCATTGGTTGATTGTATCATTAACCATTTTTTTTTGGTGCGAGGAACCTATCATCATGAATCCACTGATTTCTGCCGCTTCCGTTATTGCTGCTGGATTGGCCGTAGGGCTTGCTTCTATTGGACCTGGAGTTGGTCAAGGTACTGCTGCAGGCCAAGCCGTAGAAGGTATTGCGAGACAACCAGAAGCAGAAGGAAAAATACGAGGTACTTTATTACTTAGTCTAGCTTTTATGGAAGCTTTAACAATTTATGGACTGGTCGTGGCATTAGCGCTTTTATTTGCGAATCCTTTTGTTTAATTTAATCCTAGAATGAAAATGTAAAAAAGTACGTTACCTACTTTTTTCTTATTTTATTAACTCGTTGCCATTTGCTTCTGTGAATTATATCAATACTTTATTCCTACAATTATGTATTTGTTGCTACAATACCCCGGGAAGGAGTGATTTGAGGATGAGGAATTTGTGGATTCACTCGCTTTCTTCCTTCCCGTCCTTTGATTTTTCTTTTAGGAAGTGTTTGAACAAAGGAGATATTTTTCAATTGATACGAGACCCAGGACCTAACTTAATAAGTATCTTATCGGATACTTCAAAAAAAATAAGAAATTTTGTAATTCTCAATCTCAAATTCAATAAATAGATTTAATCTACTCTCATTAACATTAAAAAAAAAAACGGGAAATTAAGAAAAAGAAATCGATAAAAAAAAGGGCGAGTCAAGTGATACAAAAAGAACTCTGTTCTTTCTTAGTCCTATCTATAAGAGGAGAGCATATGAAAAATGTAACCGATTCTTTCGTTTCCTTAGGCCACTGGCCATCCGCCGGGAGTTTCGGGTTTAATACCGATATTTTAGCAACAAATCCAATAAATCTAAGTGTAGTGCTTGGTGTATTGATTTTTTTTGGAAAGGGAGTGTGTGCGAGTTGTATATTTCACGAATAGGTTGGATCTAACCGACTGCACTTTATTTATGTTATTCTATATTTTTATAGGATAAATAGGAAAAAAGTGCATAATCTCGACGAATTCCTTCTGAGTAAATTCATAAATCATATGTAAGAACCATAGCATTTCGTTATTCATTGGTAAGTTAACTTTGATTCTCTATCAACCAACCAATAATGTGAGACCATTAACATGGTTAAAGCTAAACTGTTTGAAGTCCGGGCACAACATGGTACTCTTTCTACCACTACGTTAATAACGAAATGGTTTAAAAAAGAATAGTTGATAATTTTTTCGATATAGAACACTCATATCGATAAAATGATTTGAACCATTTACTAGAATAAATAAAGGGCGCCTTGCCCTTTATTATATTATCCAATGCCGAATCGGCAACCTATGTTATGTATAAAAAGGGGGAATTTTTGGATTTGAATAAAAAAGGAAATCAAAATAAAATGGAAATTTTCTATATTTCTATAATATAGAAATATCTATTTTCAATGAAATAAAGAACAAATAAAGAAACAACTTTGCTGACAATTATAGATTTTTTGTCTGGTCGGAAGAGTCCTCCTAATATTCTGTTCTTGTATCGGTTTTGATATGTTTGAATACAAACAGAAATAGAGAGGATAGGCTCATTATATTAAAAAAAGATACGGGAATGTCCATAAAATAAAAAATGGAGCGTGAGAGCCAAATGAATCGAAAGATTCATGTTTGGTTCGGGAAGAGATCATGGAAGTTGTGAAATTAATGGTAAGATAATCTACTTTCATTAAATGATTTATTAGATAATCGAAAACAGAGGATTTTGAGTACTATTCGAAATTCGGAAGAATTACGTAGAGGGGCCATTGAACAGCTCGAAAGAGCCCGGGCTCGTTTACGGAAAGTAGAAATGGAAGCAGATGAGTATCGAATGAACGGATACTCTGAGATAGAACGAGAAAAAGCCAATTTGATTAATGCTACTTCTTCTAGTTTGGAACAATTAGAAAATTACAAAAATGAAACCCTTCATTTTGAACAACAAAGAGCAATTAATCAGGTCCGACAACAAGTTTTCCAACAAGCCTTACAGGGAGCTCTAGGAACTCTGAATAGTTGTTTAAATAGCGAGTTACATTTCCGTACCATCAGTGCTAATATTGGAATCCTCGGGGCCATGGAAGAAATAACTGATTAGCCCTT